GTACCTATTAAAAAAGAAATTTTTGTAATTGGCGCATGTTTTGTTAAACCACCCATAAGAACCATATTTTGACTCTTATCGGGAGAATAACCAACAATAGTTTCCATTGAATGAATAATGGATCCGGATCCTAAAAATAACAATGCTTTTGAATAAGCATGAGTAATCAAATGAAATAAAGCAGCTCGATAAGAGCCCATACCTAGAGCTAACATGATATAACCTAATTGAGACATTGTAGAATAAGCCAAATTTCTCTTAATATCTTTTTGAGCAAGAGCTAAAGTCGCTCCTAAAACTACTGTTATTATACCTATGAAAGCTATTACATTCATTATGTAGGGTATAACTATGAAAAGGGGAAGAAGTCGAGCTACAAGAAAAATTCCCGCCGCTACCATAGTCGCAGCATGTATAAGAGCGGAAATTGGAGTAGGTCCTTCCATAGCATCTGGTAACCATACATGAAGGGGGAATTGGGCAGATTTAGCAATGGAACCACAAAATAACAAGAGGGCACACAAAATAACAAAAAAAATATTAACTTGATTATTATAAATCAAGTTATTGAATATTTGAAACAAATCCCGAAATTCCAAACTACCCGTTATCCAATAAAGACCCAAAATTCCTAATAATAAACCAAAATCTCCTACACGATTAGTTACAAATGCTTTTTGACAAGCATTTGCCGCAATAGGACGTGTGAACCAAAAACCAATTAATAGATAAGAACACATTCCAACCAATTCCCAAAAAATATAAATTTGTATCAAATTAGAACTAGTAACTAACCCTAACATTGAAGTATTAAAAAGACTCAGATAAGCAAAAAATCTCAAATATCCTTGATCATGAGACATATAATTATCACTATAAATAAGAACCAGAATGCCAACAGTAGTAATTAATATTGACATAATAGAGGTAAGTGAATCAATCAAGTAACCAAACTCTAAAGAAAGATCATTATTTATAGTCCAAGACCATACATATTGATAAATAAAACTTTTATTGATTTGATGAATAGAAAGATCGACCGAAAAAATCATAACTATACTTAGAAAAAAAATACTAGGAAAAGCCCACATACGGCGAAGATTTTTTGCTGTCGTGGGAAAAAGTAGGAGCCCCACTCCTATTAATATAGGAACCGGAAGTGGAATGAAAGGTATGATCCATGAGTATTGATGTATATATTCCATAAAAAAAAAGAAAATAAAGAATAAAAAATATTTTGATTCTTAATGAGTTTTGTTTCTTATTCGCCGGTTTTATCTCTTTTGTAAAAGGTTCGGTTAATAAACAAGTGAACATATAAACAGAATTATCTATTATTAATTTTTCTAAATCTTTGCGCAATACTTTCAATATTGCGAAGTACAAAGTCAAAACGGGCCAATAACCAAATTTCGAAGTGAAAAAATAAACTTTGTATAAATAAAATAAGAAATATTATTATTGATATTGATAAATAATATTTCTTATTTTAATAGAAAAATAAAATTTGTAAAAAAAACGGTTGTTATTCAACGTTTTACTTTAACATATAAAACATAAAAAAGGGGAATTCGAAGAGATAAAATATATGGCTACTTAAAGAATAATTCATTTTAATTAAAAAAAAAAAATGTCTTTCACATCGAACTTTATCTAGCACTTAAAAAACTATAGGAGTTGGATGGCAGTTCCAAAAAAGCGCACTTCTATATCAAAAAAAAAAATTAGGAAAACTTTTTGGAAAAGGGGGGGGTATTGGACAGCATTGAAATCTTTTTCATTAGCGAAATCGATTTCTACAGGGAATTCAAAAACTTTTTTTGTATAACAAAAAAACAATAAAGTTGAATAATCTGAATTAGATGGATTCAAAGAATATGTTCTAATATACAATAGAAATAGCTAATATAGAATTGTCTATAATTGGATTTTATTATTTAATTTCTTATTAATTATTCAAAATTTTTGTATTAATTTACTAAATTTTTTTCTAATTGTAATAAATAAAATAAATAAGAATTCTATTCGAATTCTTATTTATTTTATTTATAAGTTTAATGTTTACTAAAAAAATATAACATTTTTATCGAGTCTTTGCATATCGACGATTGACTAAAAATAGGTTATTATGATTTCGAGTAAGCCGCTATGGTGAAATTGGTAGACACGCTGCTCTTAGGAAGCAGTGCTCGAGCATCTCGGTTCGAGTCCGAGTGGCGGCATGGCATTTGATCTTCGAAAAGAGTAAGTCCTATAACGAATTCACTTCCCAATTTATATTCTATTCCTAGTATTCAGACCTTTCTTTGTTTTTATTTTATTTTTATGATATTTTCAACCTTAGAGCATATATTAACTCATATATCATTTTCCGTCGTATCAATTGTAATTTCAATTCATTTGATAACTTTATTAGTGAATGAAATCGTAGGGTTATATGATTCGTCTGAAAAGGGCATGATAATAACTTTTTTCTGTATAACGGGATTGTTAGTTACTCGTTGGATTTTTTCTAGCCATTTACCATTTAGTGATTTATATGAATCATTAATCTTTCTTTCATGGGGTTTTTCCATTTTTCATATGATTCCATGTTTACAAAACCATTTAAGTACAATAATCGCACCAAGTGTTTTGTTTACCCAAGGTTTTGCTACTTCGGGTCTTTTAACCAAAATACATCAATCCGCAATATTAGTACCCGCTCTTCAATCCCATTGGTTAATGATGCACGTAAGTATGATGATATTGAGTTATGCAGCTCTTTTATGTGGATCATTATTATCCGTAGCTATTTTAGTCATTACAGTTCGCGAAGTCATACAAATTGTTCGTAAAAGCAATAATTTATATTTTTTAAACGAATTGTTTTCTTTTGCTGAGATCAAATACATAAATCTGAATGAAAGAAACAATGTTTTACAAAAGACTTCTTTTTTTTCTTATAGAAATTATTACAAGTCTCAATTTATTCAACAATTGGACCGTTGGGGTTATCGTATTATTAGTCTAGGTTTTATCTTTTTAACAATAGGTATTCTTTCAGGAGCAGTATGGGCTAATGAGGCATGGGGATCATATTGGAATTGGGATCCAAAAGAAACTTGGGCCTTTATTACTTGGACCGTATTCGCGATTTATTTACATACTAGAAAAAATAAAAAATTGGAAGGTGTAAATTCTTCAATGGTGGCCTCTATGGGTTTTTTTTTAATTTGGATATGTTATTTTGGGATCAATTTATTAGGAATAGGACTACATAGTTATGGTTCATTTATATCTAATTAAATTAAGGTGAGTAAAAAAAGGAGGATGTGACAAATACAAATATAGAAAGCATATATATTAGATTAAATATTAGATTAAGAAAAAAACTTCCCATAAATCATCGAGAACCCCTTAAATCAAGTAATATAATGATTCAAGGGGTTCTCACAAACAACACAAACATATTTGATTACAATTCAAATTCATTTTTTTTTTAAGTTAATCCAACAGAAAATTATTATCATTTTTTTCATTGTCAGTAAGGTTTAGGTCTATTTTTTATTTTTTTGTTTTATTAATTTATTCACGAAAACTCTCTATAAAAAATTAGATAGAATAGCTTCAACCTTATCAACCGAAAATGATAAAATGAAATCTGGATAAATACCAATACCTATTACGGGTATAAGGATAGAAATCGAAATAAATAATTCTCGCGGTCCAGAATCAAAAAAATAAGAGTTTGGTGTATTAAAAAGCTTGTATCCATAGAACATCTGCCGTAACATAGATAATGAATAAATAGGAGTTAATATCATTCCAATTGCTGTTACAAAAGTAATTAATATTTTTGTCATTAAAAGATATTTTTGGCTTGTAATTATTCCAAAAAAAATTATAAATTCTGCAACAAAACCACTCATGCCCGGCAATGCAAGAGAAGCCATCGAAAAGATACTGAAAATCGTGAATATTTTTGGCATTGGGATAGCCATTCCACCCATTTCGTCGAGATAAAGAAGACGGAGTCTATCATAACCAGTTCCCGCCAAGAAAAAGAGCGCGGCACCGATAAATCCATGAGAGATTATTTGTAAAATCGCCCCGTTGAGCCCCGTATCGCTTAGAGAACCAATTCCTATAATTATGAAACCCATATGAGATACTGAGGAATAGGCTATTCTTTTTTTTAGATTACGTTGACCCAGAGATGTTGAAGCTGCATAGATTATTTGAATGGAACCTATGATCATTAACCAGGGAGAAAATATAGAATGAGCGCGGGGTAATAATTCCATATTAATTCGAACCAATCCATACGCTCCCATTTTTAATAAGATTCCGGCTAAAAGCATACAAGTGCTGTAATGTGCTTCTCCATGGGTGTCTGGTAACCATGTATGGAAGGGTATAATCGGCGATTTGACAGCAAAAGCAATAAGAAATCCTATATAAAATAGGATTTCGAGTCCTAAGGGATACGATCGATTAGTTAACATTTCAAAATTTAATGTTGGTTCATTAGAACTATATAAACCGATACCTAGAATTCCCATTAATAAAAAAATGGAACCCCCCGCAGTGTATAAAAGAAACTTTGTAGCCGAATACAAACGTTTCTTCCCCCCCCACATGGATAAAAGTAGATAAACGGGAATTAATTCGAATTCCCACATGATGAAAAAAAGTAAAATGTCTCGTGACGAAAAAGGTCCTATTTGACCACTATACATTGCTAACATTAGGAAATGGAATAATCGGGATTCTCGAGTAACCGGATGAGCCGCTAAAGTAGCTAAAGTGGTGATAAATCCAGTCAGTAAAATGGGTCCTATAGAGAGTCCATCTATTCCGAATCTCCAGTAAAAATCAAAAAACTGGATCCATTTATAATTCTCCGTCAGTTGGATTAACGGATCATCCAATTTGAAATGATAACAAAATGCATAGGTTGTTAGAAGGAGATCCACTAAGCATATACAAATAGTATACCACCTAATTACCTTATTTCCTCTATGAGGAAATAAGAAAATTAAGGAACCCCCGGCTATTGGCAAAACAACAACTATTGTTAACCAAGGAAAATAATTCGTGATAAAAATAAGATACACTTGGGCCAGAAAAACCCGTACTCAAAATAGAAAAAATAAGATTCTTTTTTTTATTTTGATCACGGGTTTTTGCCAATAAAAAAACATATTCGTGTGGTGTTTTTTGAAACGTATCAATAAGCTAGACCCATGCTTCGAGTTGTTTCATGCCATAAATAAACTCGAACGCTTAAGAAATCCGTTGGACAGGCAGATTCACACCTTTTACAACCAACACAGTCCTCTGTTCTTGGGGCAGAAGCAATTTGCTTAGCTTTACATCCGTCCCAAGGGATCATTTCTAATACATCTGTGGGACAAGCTCGCACACATTGAGTACATCCTATACACGTATCATAAATTTTGACTGAATGTGACATCGGATCTATATTAATTTTTGAACATCAAAAATTTAAAATTTTCAATCTAGTAAACTCGTAAATAAATTTTATATTTAGATTCCAGATGAATCAAAAATGGATCAGAATCTTGATAATAAAAATCGAAACTTCTGTATCAATTGATAAAAAGAAAGAAGGCCAAGATACTTTGATTTCTTACGTTTCAGAAACATGCTAATTTGAATTGATGAATATTACACTCTTATATCTAAATTCAACTTTTTCGAATTAATTATGATTATAAATATTATTTATTCAACAAATTCGATTGATTGATACGAGTTGATTTTCTGTTACGAGAAATTGAGGAAACAATAGCCGATCCGATAGCTGCTTCAGCGGCTGCAATAGCTATAACAAAAATTGAAAAAATATTTCCTTTTAATTGGCGACTATCAAAAAAATCAGAAAAGGTTACAAAATTTATATTAACTGCATTCAGTATAAGTTCAAGACACATAAGTGCTCTAACCATATTTCGGCTCGTGATCAATCCATAGATACCGATAGAAAATAAATAGGCACTCAAAACAAGTACATGTTCGAGCATCATTGACCAACTCCTTATCAATTTCGATTCATTTCAATATGAACAACAATTCAAGGGATTTGATTAACTAAAGAATATAACAATAACAAGTCGGGAACAAAAGAATATATTTTGGAAAAACTAAATAAATTTATAATAAACACTTTTTCACGTTCACATAGAATTAAACTCAAATAATAAATAAATAAATAAATGTGATAAAATCGAACAAAATTTAATTTTGATTTATATTGCTAATTCTAAAGATTTCTTACTGACGAGCCACAACAATTGCACCTATCAAAGAAGATAAAAGAATTATTGAAATGAGTTCAAATGGAAGAAAAAAATCTGTTGATAAATGAATTCCAATTTGTTGACTAGTACTTATCAAATCTTGCTCTATAATCTGATTTGGTCTTGTAGTCCAAATAATACCGTACCATGATGTATCTGGAATAGTAGTTATTAGTGAAACAAAAATACTTGTACAAACCATCAAAGTAATTCCATTTCCAACCGTCCAAAGAGGAAAGTCTTGGTAATATTCTGAACTATTCATGAACATCACAGCAAATATGATTAAAATGTTTATAGCTCCCACGTAAATAAGTAGCTGTGCTGCAGCTACAAAATGGGAGTTTGATAAAATATAGAATAAAGATATACAAACAAGAACCATCCCCAACGAAAAAGCAGAAAAAATAGGGTTGTTAAGTAATACGACTCCTAGACTTCCTAATACAAGACCGGATCCCAGAAAGACTAAAAGAAAATCATGTAGCGGTTCAGGCAAATCCATTATATCTAAAAAAAAAAAATAAATCAAAAGTTCATGACCTTATTGATATGACCAGGAAAAAGTTTTATATACTAAATTGATCTCTGCATTGAATTCAATCCTAAGGAGTGTAAATTGATTAGGACCAATCTCATTCTTTTTCTTATACAAAGAATACTATATACAAAAATATATAATTTTTTATATTTATAACTATTTATATATATATAATTCTAATATTTTTATAAATAAATATTTAGAATATATATATAGATAATTATACTATTTTTATTTATCAAATTTTAGAAATATTTATATTAGAGAATATAGAATCTAATAGAATAGTTATTCATTTTTTTTTAATATTCTTTTTTATTTTAATATTATAAACAATTTTATTTTATTTGAATTGTTCTAATTGTATAATCATCAATGACTGACATTGGTAAACGGCCCAAAGCAATTTGATTATAATTCAATTCATGACGATCATAAGTCGAAAGTTCATATTCTTCAGTCATTGATAAACAATTTGTTGGACAATACTCAACACAGTTACCACAAAATATACAGATTCCGAAATCAATACTGTAATTTAGCAATCGTTTCTTTCTAATATCGGTTTCCAATTTCCAATCAACAACGGGTAGATCTATAGGACACACACGAACACATACTTCACAAGCAATGCATTTATCAAATTCGAAATGTATTCGGCCGCGGAAACGTTCCGATGTGATTAATTTTTCATAAGGATATTGAATAGTTACAGGTAAACGGTTTGTATGGGATAAAGTAATAATGAAACTCTGACCGATGTACCTTGCAGCTCGGATTGTTTGTTGACCGTAATTCATGAACCCAGTTACCATAAGGAACATATCGTGAATATCCATGACTATTTTTTTTTTGTTTCTTTCTCTTGTTTGAGACAAGTTATGAATATACAAGATCAATATTTTACAGTGAAAATAGTTGAGACGAAGTTGTTAATAATAAATTACCGAGAGAAATAGGTAAAAGAAACTTCCACCCAAGATTTAATAATTGGTCTATTCTTAACCTAGGCAACGTCCATCTTGTTGTGATAGAAACAAACAAAAACAAATAAGTTTTAGCGAATGTAATAAAGATATCAATTGTAGTTCCAAAAACTCCATATGCTTTATTTATTTCAAAAAATCCAGAATCAAATATGTACGGAATAGAGATATTCGAACCGCCCAAGTAAAGAACTGTTACAAATAATGAAGAAATTAATAGGTTTAAATACGAAGCAACATAAAATAAACCAAATTTTATACCCGAATATTCGGTTTGATAACCCGCTACTAATTCTTCTTCGGCTTCTGGTAAATCAAAAGGTAATCGTTCACATTCCGCCAGGGAAGAAATTAGAAAAACGATCAAACCTATAGGTTGACGCCACAAATTCCATCCCCAAAAACCATATTTTGATTGCGCATCAACTATATCAACTGTACTTAGACTGTTAGATAATCCTAGTCGCTGATAACATTACTGTTCCCATCGCTATTACAGAACCGTACATGAGATTTTCACCTCATACGGCTCCTCGAAAGCCTTAAATATACGAACCAGGCCGATTATTTATCTCTTAATATATCCCTAAGATCAAATTTTTATCTATCGGACGATTCTGAATTAGACCAATTGAATTCTGTCTGTTCTAATAAAATAATAAAAAGAAATTCATTTTTATAAAAGATAAAAAATAAAAGTACTTCGGAATTGATCTCATCCCTTAAAAATTAAAATTTTTAATTGTTGAGTAATAACTTAATTATTCAATAGAATACTCTCTTTTATAATTATGAATACCCTCCCCCTTTTTTTCTTTCTTATATCCCTATTCATCGAGATTTAATTCATGCCATAATTCAGAAACTAATGTTTAATTATTTTTCGTAATCGAAGAAGCTGGGGGGGGGTCACTTTTTCCTTTTTTCCTATTGTTCTTCTTTTGCAAGTAAAAGAAAGGGGACTTCAAAAAATTAAAGGATTATTTCGTTCCTGATAGTCATTTATTTAATCAGTGGATAGGAGGATACTCTGGATCGGAATTATAGGGCGTACTGTCTGATTTTTTCTACCAACTTAAAGCCCAAATTAATATTCTTTTTCGATTATGCGTAAAAGTTCTTTTTGATAATTTACGTAATCTGCGTTACAAATCCTTTGTGTATCTTGGTGTTTCTAACCATCCACTCATTTTTTTTATTAACCAACCCCCTTTTTTTTATCTTAACATGTACATGTATTATCATAATTCAGATTCATACAAACTCTAGTGAAAACTCAATAAATAGGTTTGGTCTTTTCAGTCCGCTTCAAGAYAGGATGCGCAATCACCCAATCTTGGGGTAAACGGATTCTTCCGCTTATAATTTTTTTAATTTAATTCTTATACATCGAAAATGAGACTCAATTTTTTTTTTTTTTTACTGCAATTTTTAATTATCAGCCATAAAGTATATTCACTGGAAGCTGTTTTATTTCACTCATATAACTATCAGGTTTAGTTCTTCAATACTAATTGCGAATAATAATAATGACGAAAATGAATCTATGGAATTTATCCTACCCCCTTCCTATAAAGAAAGGAGCACAGCAATAGCACCGAAAGGTTTCTGTCTCAACGAATCGCACGTAGAGATATTGATAATACACATAAAGTTAATGGTATTTCATAACTAATCGATTGAGCGGCAGCTCGTAGACCACCCAAAAAGGAATATTTATTATTTGATCCATATCCTGACATAAGAAGTCCGATGGGAGCAATACTCGAAATAGCAATCCATAAAAAAACACCGATATTGAGATCAGATAAAACAAAGTTATAGCCAAAAGGAATTACTGAATAGCTTATTAGAATTGATATGACTGATATGGATGGTCCGATACTGAATAAACGAATATCTCCCCTAGATGGAATAAGATTCTCTTTGAAAAGTAGTTTTGTTCCATCTGATAGAGCTTGAAGAACTCCCAAAGGACCGGCGTATTCTGGTCCAATACGTTGTTGTATCGCTGCGGATATCTCTCTTTCTAACCATACAATTGCTAGTACACTTATTGTGATTCCCAATACAAGAGTAAAAATAGGGGCAAGTACCCATAGAGTTCCATAGACCTCTTTTAACGACTCTAATTTAGAAAAAGAATTGATATATTGCAATTCTGTTGTATCAATTATCATTTCAACGATCAACTTCCCCCATAATGATATCTATGCTACCAAGTATTGTCATAATATCAGCCAATTTCATTCTTTTAACTAATTGAGGAAGAATTTGCAAATTTATAAAACCGGGTGGACGAATTTTCCATCTCCAAGGAAAACCATTCTGATCACCCATTAAAAAAATTCCTAATTCTCCTTTTGGGGCTTCAACTCTTACGTACAGTTCTTGTTTTGGCAATTCAAAAGTGGGAGATGGTTTTTTACTAATGAATCTATATTCAAAATCATTCCATTCTGGCTCGGTTTCTCTATCAAAGTAGCGGGTTTCTAAATTCTCATATGGACCGCCGGGAATTCCTTCCAAAGCCTGTTGAATAATTTTTATGGATTCGATCATTTCACCAATTCTAACTAAATAACGAGCTAATGAATCTCCCTCTTTTTGCCATTGAACTTCCCAATCAAATTCCCCGTAACACTCATAATTATCAACTTTACGCAAATCCCATTGTATTCCGGAAGCCCGAAGCATCGGTCCCGATAAACCCCAATTTATTACTTCCTCTCCACAAACAATGCCTACTCCCTCAACTCGTTCTAAAAAAATAGGATTTCGCGTAATAAGTTGTTGATATTCAACAACCCTTGTTAAAAAATAATCGCAAAAATCCAAACATTTATCTATCCAACCATGAGGTAGATCAGCCGCTACCCCCCCGATACGGAAAAAATTATGCATCATTCTCATACCTGTCGCAGCTTCGAATAGGTCGTATATTAATTCTCTTTCTCTGAAAATATAAAAGAAAGGGGTTTGTGCACCAATATCTGCCATAAAAGGTCCCAGCCATAGTAAGTGAGAAGCGATACGACTCAACTCCAACAAAATGACTCGGATATAGCTGGCTCTTTTAGGTACTTGAATATTTCCCAACTGTTCCGGCCCGTTTACGGTTATTGCTTCTGTGAACATAGTCGCTAAATAATCCCAACGTGTTACATAGGGCAGATATTGTATAATTGTTCGGTTTTCCGCAATCTTTTCCATCCCTCTATGTAAATAACCTAATATTGGTTCACAATCAATAACATCCTCACCATCCAGAGTAACAATAAGTCGAAGAACACCATGCATTGATGGGTGGTGAGGTCCCATATTTACTATCATGAGGTCTTTTCTTGTAGCTGGTACATTCATAGGTGTATCCTCGATTTATTGATTTATTTTTCCATGAATTGCTAAAACAAAAAAAAATAAGTTCATCAAAATTCAAGATCTAATAAATCGAATAATTCAAAATGACTCCTCAAATTAACGGATTTCTGACTCCCGAATATCTAACTGTTTTATTAATTTTTTATAACGTATTCCATTTTTCTTTGACAAATAAGACAGTAATCGTTGCCGTTTTCCCAGAATTTTACGTAAACCTCTTTGAGATAAATAATCCTTTCGGTGCAATTCCAAATGTGAAGTAAGTCTTCGTATCTTATCGGTGAAATTTACTACTTGAAATTCAACCGATCCCGGGTTTTCTTCCTTCTTTTTTTCTTCTGAAATAATCGGTATAAAAGAATTTTTTACCATAAAATTAAAGCCCCCCTTTTTTATAATTTTTTTATTGATCGGTAATAGTAATGCCACTCATTTTCAATTTGATATAGACAATATAATACTCTTAAATTCCTTAATAATTCGTTATTTTTTTTATTTTTATTTTTTCAAAAAAAATAAATTATTATTAATTAATCAAATTAAAATAGGTATAAAAAAAAAAAAGACTTAGGTATACAACAATACTCGATTTATACATTCACAAAAAAACTGCAGAGACTAAAAAGGGTGCTATTTTGTTGATTCATTTTTTTATTTAATGGATACATGGTTGAATTACTATTAGTATCAATGTCTCAGAATCAAAGTTAAGACACTATTATGTTATGGGACACATTTAGGTGTGTATCTATTTTGGCATACCGGAGGATATATTCTGAATATCTTAGGGTAATAAAGTAATATAGAATACAGAGTGTAGATTAACGAATCTTCAATCGAGGATACATATGTATCCGTAATAGACTGAAATGGCTTCCATTATTGGTATTAAACCAATAACGGTTTGTGCAACATAAATCTTCTAATCGATAAATTGGCCACAGAAATAATTTCAAATTTTTTAGTTTTTTTTTTTTTCTATCAAGATCTTTATTTTTCGCTAAAACTAGACAAGACTTATTGACTTTATTCTCGTTGGAAAATTTTGTTTTTCTATAAACAGGCTTTTGATTTCCAGGATTGAAATAAATTAGAATTCTTAATTCTCTACGACGTCGGGGGGATAAAATATTTTCAGGAACGAGCAAATCATAATTATTTTTTTCTTTATTTTCTGTTATCTTGTGATCTCTTGGAATGGCTTTATCAAAAGTCTTTTTATCAATACAATCTTTTTCTGGACAGCTTTGATTAATTTGGCGTTTACTCTTATGAATCAACGAAAAGCCTATGGTTTGATACATAATAAATTGTTGATCATTTTTTATAAACAGACGAAGCGGTTCGACAATCAATAGTGCTTTTCTTATTAACCTTTCTTTTTGATTTTTACGCAATCCTGTAAGAGTGAAATCTTGAATCAGCATAAGATCTAGACTTAGTTCTCCTCGTTGAATAGAGGCTATAGCAATTTCTTTTAGATTTATCAATCTAATTAGGAGACAATATACTTTGACATTATTTATTATTCTTTCATTAAAGGAACCTCTCCAGCTCAATTGAAAACTCAAATACTTTCTTAGTAATAAATTAAGTTCTTTCTCAATCTTGTTCTTGTATTTCTTTTTCTTAATATCCCTATTGTTTGTCTTGTCCGATTCTGCGGAATCGTCTTCAATATCTTTTTCCTGGTTTGAGAGAGATGATTCAGGCTCGACTCGATCCGCGTATTTTTCTTTTGCTTGGTTTTTAGTGTCTAACTCAAATTCAAGAGATTTTTTTTTTTTTGATAGTCTAAAAGTATCTATTATTTTTTTCTTTTCAGTAATGTTTTTCTTTTCACTAAGATTTTTATTTGCATTAAAATTGAACAAACGTAATTGGATTGGTATGATCCACGGGTTATTCATATATGTATTATAAAATATCACAAATTTTGAAAATAACAAAGATTCCAGATTCGATATGAAACTTTTTTGTATTTCTACATTCATTTCTATCCAATCAAAACACTTTCTATCGATATTTTTTTTCATATCTATAATATAATCTTGTGCTATATAATTCGTAATATCTCTATCACCTGTTATATCAAATAATTTTTGTTTACGCGTCTTGTAATTATATGAAATCGCGTGCTTTTTATTTGTTCGGAATGGTCGTCTATATCTATACACATGGGCGCACTTCTTATCTACATAATTAATAGATTTATATGATAAAAGATCATATCCATATTGTTTTTTTATTTTATTTGTTAATGAGTTTACTTGTTGTTTTTTGTAAGGAGTTGATCTGTTTTTTTCATATGACTCACATCTTGTTAAATCTTTATTTTTAGCCATATGACGTTCATTGATTCTAATTCTATTTTTCCATTTTTTGGGTACTAATCTAAACCATCTTTTTTCAGATAAATCATATTGAGAACGACCCTTTAACCAATTTATCCACTGATTTAATACAAAGTCGGGGGGGTTCCTGTGTCTTAATTTGGAATGAAATATTCCATGTACTGCAAAAAAAAAATCTTTGATTTCATTCTTAAGAAAAAAAACTCTTCGATGATATTCAAAACCAGATCTTAAGTTATATTTACATACGTTAATAACTTGGGTTTGGGATAATTTATAAAATACATATGCCTGTGACAAAGAAGATAGGTAATTTTGTGAATTTATAGTCCTAATATTAGAATATTTTTTTATAATTTTAATAAGTTGAATTATACTTTGACTTGTTTTATCAGCCCCTTCTGCATTCGCTTTGTTATTGTAAATCGATTTTTTTTTTTTGTCAGATTCACGAAAAAGTTCTAAAATTATTCTAGGAATACTAATAATACATAGAAAGATATCTATGTATACTCCTTTCATGAAAAAAAAAAAATGTAATTTAAGCTTTAATTGAGCATTTCTTCTTTCTAATATCTGCCAACTCTTTTTTTGTAATTTTAAGCTTTTAGGATTAGAAGGTGTTTTATTCGAACGAATAGTTATCTTTGAATTTAAAATCCCCTCTTTCTTTTCTTTTTTCATTTTCTTTCTGATTGTCTTTGTTTTAGCGTTCATATTTTTAATTTTTTTTTCTGTCAATGAAGAAGAATGTGTCAAATTAATAGATTTTATTAAAATGGGTAATTCAAAAATCATTGAATTATTCTTATTGATTCTTACATCTTTTGAGCTTTCACTCAATTCATATTTTTTTTTTAATCCAAATAAATAATTGTGAAGTTCTTTTTTTTTTTCGTTTAAAAATAAAAAACTTTTTAGAATACTTTTCACAATCCCTTTTACTCTATCTTTTGAAACATTTATAAAAAGTTTTGTTCTTTCATTTAAAACTCTTAGAACTATAAAAAAAAAAAAATTAACTTTTTTTTTTTTTTTATTTATTTCTTTGAAAATAGGGTCAAAAAATGAAAGTCGATTTCGGGGATAAACAGAAAAGGGCAATTCTACTTCCATTCCCGAAATTGTTAAAAAACAAAAGTCCTGTTTTTTTTTCATTGGATCCTTATACTTTTGGTTTTCAGAGGGTCCTTGCTTAGATCTGTGCCAAGGTTTCAGGCGAAAAGGAAATAAGATTTTTATCTGAATACCATCTGTTAACCATTTTTGAGGAAATTCTATTTCCGATAATTGAACGCCATTATAGGTGCATTTAATATACATTTCTCTACTCCAATCCTTAAAATCTTCTGACCATTCGGGAAATTGAAATAATAGTACACGAACAATATTTTTCGTTATTATCAATGAAGGTAATATAATGTATTTTCTAAGAATCGATTGGGTTAGTAATAATAAACCTCTTATTGCTTGAGCAAATATAATGTTATCCCAGGCTTCGGCTATTTCTATACGTCTTTCTTCCTCTTTTGCGTTTTTTTTTTTTTTGTCCTCTTCTTGTTTCTCACTTTCTTTTGTTCTTTTCTCTGTATAATCCGAAATTTTTAATTCTGTCTTTTTACATATCCATTTTTTTAATAAAAAAAAAAAATTCATTGGTTCAAAAATATCAAGAGAAACGAATGAAGGTTTCTCAAATTTGTCCAAAAAAAGAGGCGAATATACATTTATTTGAAATAGTTTCGAAGTAAGTATTTTTCGCCTTTGAGCGCGTATAGATCCTTTTATTATATCTCGCCTAAAATCCGTTTGTTGTGAATAACGTATTAAAGCCAATTCCTTTTTTTTATCACGATTATCAGCATCCCTAATATCATTAGAAGTATCGTCCTTCTCTGGTTTATTAGTAAAAATTACTACACGTTTGGCTTTTCGCGAACGAATCCCATAACTTTCTTCTTGATTTTTTCCCTCCAGCAGTTTCAATTCGTCTAGTAATTTATATGACCAGCGAGGAACTTTTTTACTGATTTCTTTTATTCCAATACATTTTTTTTTTTTTACAATTGTTTTATTCTTTGGATCAATTCTAATTGTGTCGAATAATAATTCTATTTTTTTTTTTTTTTCTTCTAAACCCATTTTTACTAATTTATGTTCTCCAAATAAATAAAGTGCGTAAAAATTCAAGCTTGATACCGATTTTACCGAAAATTTATTGATTAAGTTCAGAAAAAAACGAATTTCAGTTAATAATGGTTTGATATAAAATGTATCTATTTGCAGACAAAATTCTGGATAATTACTATTTCGAACTATACCGTGAATCTTATTTTTTAAAATGTCATTTTTTGTGGAAGTTTCGTTTTTTAGTTCATTTTCTACTTTGTTTTTTACTTGACTTTTTACTGAGCATGAAAAAGATTTTTTGATTCGTCCACGACAGGGTCCGTTCAAAAACGCATCATATATTTTAGGTAAGTATTTTTCTTTAGTCTCAGCATTACACAATCGAATTCGTTTTTCGACTATATCCAGAGTACTAAATTCCTTATCTACAAACTTTGCCCTATTTAAAAATTCATTACTCATTAGTGTCTTTTTTTTTTCTTCATTAGGAAAGCTCCAATAATTAGACAATTTATGACAGGCGATTTTTTCGTTTGTGAGGAAAGATATTTTTTTTTCCATTATTTTTATAAAAGTCGACAAATTTGGTGGATACGTAAAAAATAGTGTTTCTTTTCGATCACTTTGACATATAAAAAAAAAAAATTGTGAAATTTCATTTCTTACGACATTTTCCAATTGATTATTTTTTATATATCGAATTGGACGATTCCATCGTTTATAATCGAAAAGAATGGTTAGAAGAGGTTTTTGAAATCGTAAGATCTCTTTCTCCTTCTCTTTTTTCGTAAAAATATATTCTTTGTCGGATATCTTTTGTCCTTGTTTCCTTCGTTTAGTTCCTGACGTTTCCGAAGTTCGTTCAACATTTTTTTTTTTATCAATTGCATTCCTTTCTTTAATTTCTGACAATTTATTAATAAAAAAGGCTGATGGTGCTCTGCCTAAATAGTATAAACAGGTAATAAATAAAAAAAGAATAAAGGTTTGAGACATCGAAATTTTTAATTCTGACATAATGTATTTATTAGATCGAATCGAATTATTTTCTTTTATCCAAACGAATATTAACCCAATAAATTTCATCAAAAAAATGTGACCAATTAACCAACCAACAAAACTACTTGTTAAAAATAACAATTTGTTGTTCCATCGAAACATATAAATAGTTCCCAATCTTACTAACATTGAACTTGGTAAAAAAAGGGGGTTTAATAGCTGAAAAATAAGATTATTAAAGAATATTCTTGGAATGCGCAAATTACGTATTGAATTTTGATTCTTGTATTTGTATCCATAATTCAAAAAGTGTTTGTGATTCTTGCAGAAGAGCTGAAATAAAAGATATGGTAGAGCTATGACAGTTATTGTATAAGGTCTACCCAATGCTAGATGCAAAGGCGGATAATAGATCGATATGAACATCATGAGCTGTCCCGCAATAAACCCAGTTGTTGCTGATACTTTTTTCTCGGTCCCCTCTTCGATAGCCCGAGCTCGAAGAAGGAAAAGATAAGAGGGCCCTATGGAGAGTGTGGTCAGAAATCCATAATAGAGTCCGACCACAACGAGCGAATTCATTATCTTCATGCATAAGGATACTAGATTATCCAGTATAAAAGGTTGAAAAAACATCGCAAACCGAACCTCTCTTTTTCCTTTCTATTGGACTTTCTGGGCTATGATATCAATTTATGGAATAGGATATCCATTTCTGGACTATTCTATTATATTTCTTATATTTCTGGACTATTCTATTATATAATGATTTTTAAACTTTCCATATATATAGAAATAGAAAGA